GGTATTGGTGTTGCCCCCTTAAGGTCTAAGTTAGTCTGCTTATTCTCATTATTAAATATTAAATGGAGCAGGTCAGAAGGCTGGGGAGCGTGAAAGCTACTTAGTAAAGGGATCACCCTTTGAAAGCAGCTCTAGAAGAAGGAAGACTTCTCTTTCCTCCTGCTTTAGTTTTAGTTTTAACGGTCTCTTTCTCTTAGGAGCGGCAAAAGCAATAAAGATCTTAATGGAAAACTACTAAAGATTATCCTCCCCTAAGATAAGGTAGGTTAAGGGGTAGGAACAACGTGCTGCTTGTAGCGTAGGCTAATCGATCCACTATCCTCCGCTACTGGGCGACTGCCCCTCCCTAAACTGGACCTGGGCTTCCCCCAAGCTGCACTACGTAGCCTTTTTTTTTGTTTGGACAGAAAGTCAGTCGAGCACTCTCACGCCCACCCATTAATAAAGAATAAACCCCGAGCCGAGGTACGTACACTAGAAAAGAAAGAGGGACCTATGCGTGCGAGTCCACCAATTCTTGTGTAAGAGACTAGTCGGCTATTGTTCCTAAAGGAAAGAGTAGCGTGCCCTACTAATACTAATATAGTAAGAGAAGCGGGTGCTCTTCCCTCACTAGGGTTCTACTGACCGAGGGCGAGTAGCTTCCCGTCCTTGCTTGTCTCTTAGTTTGCTAAAGTCAAGGTTCTTTTGCTCTCCGTTTCGTCGAGTGTGATAAAGTGAGGAAAGCCGAGGAAAGAAGAAAAGCCTTCCCTCGATCGCGGTTCGCAGATCTTCCTCAAGGCAAGGGTAGCGTCTCATTATTCGCAATAATCGTTTTATGATTTTTGTAGAAGAATGCTCTCCTCTCCTCCTGAGTCAAGCGGAGGCAGCAAGACATAGGAAGTCCAGACAAGACAAGTCCTTTCCTTCTAGTGTGCTTACCTAAAGGAATCTTCTGCGCACCTTGCACTCTAATGTAGAGAAAGTAGTTTGTTCATGACAAGGAGACAGATTTGAAGATGAACCTTCACCCAAGATGTCAACCGAGTTCTTGCTTTTGGATTCAATCCTTGGTAAAGTGTTCGATCTCGTGGAGAGGTACGCCTCTAAAAGAAAAGAGAGTAGATATAGGCTCGAGAATAGGCTTGATGAACAAACAGCCGATACGGAATCTGAGCCAAAAAGCCAAGCCCTTGAACTTCACTCCTAGGCCATTCAACAAATCTGGCGCGAAAAGTAAATCCGATTTCGGTCAGATCTTCAGGAGCTTCCGAATTTTTAGGTTAGTTAGGCGCCTGGCCGAAGGTTGAAAGAATGATTCGGGGTCAGAGGAAGGGGGCAGCATTCAACCTTTCCTCTATCAAAGAAGACTAACCCTTTGATTTTATTCAATGGTGGTTTCTACAAGAGATTCAACGACAAGGGGGGCTATTAGTAGGATATGAAGCTTGAAATGGAAAGGTAAGGGTGAGAAAAAGAGGCCAAACGAGATACGCTCGAATGAGCTAGCCGACTACGAGATCAGTCCGGAATCTGAAACCCTTTGGTGTTACTGCAACCCTTTGGGGTTACTGCTGGAAACTCCTGAACATATAACTCTGCATGGTAAGAGGATATACAAGCTAAAGAAACATACGTCCTGGTCGGAAAGAAGGGAATTTAGTGCTGGTAGAGCTGCCCGGTATAAGTAGGAATCTCTCTCCAGGGCCATAGCAGCAACACCATGTAGTTACCAATTATGCTAAGCAACTTAACCGAGGAACTGGCCGAAGTCATCAACATATTAGTAACAGAACACTGATCAGCCGGGTTCTTGAAACTCCTCGTATTTAAGGAGCGACTTTCCCTCTTCTGCCTTCCGTCGCCTTAAGACAAGACTCAAAGCGGCGATCCAAGAAGTTCCCTTAATGATAGTGAACTAAGGTTTTGAAAATACTCGTCCAAAGCGTCAAGTAGGAATGATCGGTGAAATCCGCCCTCCTTGCCTTACCGACTTAAAGCAGTTAATAATATCTGTCTGCCTGCCTCAATGCTCGCTGACTTACTGGCCACGTTACTGAGTTCCTAGGAACGAGCAAGGAAGAATGCCGCTGCTGATAGATCCCGCCCAGATCAAGAGCGGGATCATTTAGAAACAAAAGAGTTAAAAGTGGTCGCTATTGCGGCCCTCGCTCTCAAGACTGTCGAAGATAGCATTGAGACTTTTCAATGAATACTTCGACTGATCTAGAAAAACAAGTTAGTTCCAGAGGCATCTTCCATTCATCTCGATTTGGGTTTTTCCGCACCATATTTTGATCTGCCTCTTCTTCGATCCGGAATTCCCAGCAAATCCTTGACTCCTCGAATACAATGGGATTTCACACCTGGCAAATCTTTCACTCTACCTCCTCTTATTAACACCATAGAATGTTCCTGCAAATTATGACCTTCGCCTGGAATGTGAGCAAATATATCATGTTGATTGCTCAAACGTACTTTGGCTATCTTACGTGGAGCTGAATTTGGTTTTTTCGGTGTTCTCGTTGAAACACGCGGGCATACTCCTTGCTTCTGGGGACATTGATCCGAAGCTCGAGTACGGTCCGTGCGCCGTTTTTCTTCTCTACCATGACGAATCAATTGATTTAATGTGGGCATCGCTCTTTCCTTTGTCCTTCCCCCCTATTTTTGCCCTATCACTAGTGATTACTCCCGATCCGAAGCACCCCTTTTCCATTCATAGAGAGATCCAATCGTCAAAATCAATAAAAAGGCCATCATGGACCAAGATCCAAACGGATCAATCTTGTTGAGAGGTACTGCCCAAGGAAAGGAAAAGGTTACTTCCGGATCAAGGATAATAAATAAAATTGAAACAAGATAAAATCGTATATCGAAACGACTTCTGGCATCACCGAAAGGATCGAAACCACATTCATAGGCCGACAATTTTTCTGGATAGGTTGAACTATTGGAAGCAAATGGAAAAGGAACACCGAGTGGGATCAAAGAAACTAGCGGACTGATCACTAAATAGATACAAATAGGTGCAAATTCTGACATCACCACAGCCCACTTGGTTCTTTCGCTCCTTGCTCGCGGAGCGGCATAACGGAAAAAAAGTCGGAATTCTACAATTTCGTGGTCAGCTTAGCGAACGCCTCCGACTGGCGTCCGCCCTCCCGGAGTGCGTCCAATATCGCGAAAAGCCTCTCGAGGGACTCCTCCCCCGTAGGTGTTCGGGGGTTATCGAGCGCCCGAGCACCGCGTTCCAACCAAGGCCCTTCTGGGTCGAGGCGTGACATTTCCCCGAGAATCTCTGCTTTGACCTCAAAGAGGTCCTCGGCCCTTATGCGGGCGAACTCGCAGACCTCGTAGGTCAAATTAGCCTCGTGCCCCGACAAGAGTCGCCTCTTTATGGTCTCGACACTATCGCCCCCTATCACCTGATCTGGTTGATACGGATAGGGAGCGGGGCCTTGGTTGGACGGCCCAGCTTCCTGGGAACCCGCTGGATTCGCGGGCGGTACAGCTTCCCGGGAACCTCCTGGATTCGCGGGCGGCGCAGCCTCAGAAGGGGCGGGCTCCCCCCCGGGCTGTTCCACCGAGTCTCTAAAGAGAGACTCCCCGCTTATGCCCGGGGAAGAGATTTCGAGCGGCGAACCAGGAAGCCGCTGCCCGACTCCCTGAGAAGGCTGCGAATTTCCTTCTTCCCCCGGTTCGGGGGTATTTTGAACCCAGGCGGAAATACCCTCAAAAAAGGAAGAGGAAGGATGGTCATCCCCCCCGGCCCCATAAGCATTCATCATAATACACGTAGAGGAAAAAATGGCCCCTACGGCAATAAAGAAAGAACTTCGGATCTGTGCGACCACAAAAAAAGTAAAAAAAAAACAAAATGAGATGCACGATTAGCTTCAATTGAAAGGGCATCTTTCTCCTTCTCCAATAAAGCCATAGATAGATAAAGATCAAAGCTAACAGAAAAACAGTAAGAAGCATGCAGTCAAATGGATTGAAATCAATAATATTCTGCAAATTTCTACGCAGCCACATGGATGAGCATGTACTTATCAAACCTAAACTCAAGCCTCTCATAATAATAGGGAACTGTTACTAAAACGAGCCACGCCAAGGTGAAAGGATTCGAACCTAAACAGATGCGCTGACCAGACTGCGCTACACCTTGTCTTACCCACTCACTAGCTCTTCGTCGTTCGCCTCACCTCACTGCCGATCGCCGCGCTCCTTATCTACGCTAAATGTCCGTACCGTACGTTCTTTTTCGCGAAGAGCGACCTCGACCGACCGAACCAACGCCTTATCAAACATACTTTGATTTTGTCAAGGCTCTCGCGGGCAGCCGTACATGATACCCGACGGTTTGCACCCGCCTGCGGCGAAGGCCTGGTCAATCGTATACGATCATCAAAATCGGAGTCGCTAACACCCATTTTGAGTTGCCTCGTCCTTAGAGTCAAGCTGGATCTTCATTCTACGATAAATCTGCCTGCTGATTGTTCAAGTGGGCTGCGAGCGAAGGGAATAAACCCCGAGCGGGATCAGAGGGCACCTCCCCCCAAAAAGGAGGGGGAACTCTGAGCCCACGCAGGATACATGACCGACACTGAGCACTGCAGCAGCGAGCGGGTTAGCCAAGCAGCAGCTTCTTACGGGACGACTAAGTGCGCTGAAACCAACCTGCGGTTGGATCGCGACTTCCTGTGCTAGTAGACGCGACTTTTCCCCCCTTACTGGAGGACCCGAATGAAGCCGCTTGGCAAGAAAGATTAAATGCTAGATTTTGCTCTGTCGTATTGTCTTAATTTATTTCATTTTTTAATTAATTCATTCCAAGCTTCATTCAATTATCTGTCTCGACAAGCTGAATTTTAATAGGTGTTCAGTTCACAAGCTTCACCCAAACGATTTCACTCAAATAGGTGCGTGACTCTATCAAAGGATGGAACAGAACTCCAGTTAGCTCTAGATTCTCCTAGTGGTTGATTTTACCATATGGTAAGGTTGGTGCATTGTTATTGCCCGTAGCTACCTTCATTAGGTGTCCCCGACTGAGCTTAAAAACCGGCCTGGTGGGCATGCGCCGGGCTAGTCTCCTGTTCGAATAGGTTTTGGGTAAGCAGAATTTAGGCGAGTTGTTGGAATCCGCTTTGCGCAAGCTTTCCCGGCATTTTTGGATGACATTTATGTCTGTAAAATATTATTTTTGTAAGGTTCGACTTAAAACGGACAAGAGGAATTCTCTTCATGGCTTACTGGAAGTTCGGCTAACTCTTCCCTTTAGAGTGAGTTTTGAACGTTCTTAGCGAAACTCTCGGCGATTGAAGGGCGGCAGCAGCGGTTCATCAAGCAGCAGCTCACCAATCTGTTTTATGATCAATCAATCCATCCCTCCCTCGTGGGTGCAGGAGAAAGCGAAGCGTATGGGTTATTGGAAAGGTAGTGGGCACAGTAAGCATGAGTCGATTTCAGGATGACGACTGCTATGTTTATTTAGCTTTTGTCACACAAAAACGACATTTTCTGTTCTTAACAAAGTGCGGAGTTACCTTTTCGCTGGGTTTGTTGCTTAAGCGCGTAAGCAGCATGGTCATCACTTTCTTTGATTTGATGATCATGCATTACGGTAATAACTCAGCGCGCAGCAAGACCTCTTCTCGCAATTGACGTCTTTTTAAGACATTATCCACCTGTCGCTAAATGCCAGATTCCAGAAAATGTCGTTTGATTAATAGAAATTCTGATATGTTTGTAAAAAAAATTTAACTTGCTTGCACTGTGTAGGAAAAATGCCTATGACCCATAGTTACAGGAAATCTCGATTTCTACTTAGAGAGGATCACTTATGGGATCGTTCTTGACACGAAATTGGCGATTGTTAGCGGACGGCTGCACCTCATCATTGCTACCCTCGAAATTAATTGGCTAGCTAGCTAGAATATGCATGTCGCTTCTCTGAGCACTTTTACTCACTACTACTTTCTTCCCGTCCCTTTTTTAATTTCAACTAAGCTTGGCACAGCCGCCTAAGAAACTGCTTTCAGTCACGGTCGCGGATCAGGAGAGAGTTACTTGTGTGACGCATCTATATCTGGGGATGATCGGGTAGAACTCAGGGCTGTCAGGTGTCAATCGGGGAACGATCGATTGGGTGTCCGGGGTGCAATAAAGATAGGGGACGATACGCTTCGCCGTGCCAGCTATGAGGCTATATTCTCGTTGAGTCGGGCGCGTGGGAAGACTGTCCTGTCGGGTTGGAAAACCAACATCGGACCGGGATGTTGTTCCCTCCTTGTCTGAAAAGATTCGGGAAAAATCGGGTAAGTTCGCTCTACACTGTCCCTTAGATTGGGAAGGACATAGGCTCGGCACATTTCGTAGCTATCATCGTCGCGTCCGTCAAATTCAGGCGTTGGTACATTCTGCAGCTTTTCGGTACACGGCCTTGCGTTGTCGTCAGCCGTACGCCGTTGAGCAGCAGTCTTTAGAAGCATGTCATCTATGAACGATCCGATGAAACTAGAGATGGAATAAAACCTAGCTTTTCGTCACGCGAATTCGCCGCCAGTCTTTGAGGTCGCCTTCCTTGCTTGACAGTATAGCCTGCGGGTGAAATACTAGATGTCGGATTGTACATGGGAATGATAATGGTGAGGCCATTGAATGAGAAATCACGACCTTAAACACTTGCCTGTAGCTATAGTGTCAACTTGACGCGCTGAACGACTATGATCAGAATCCTTTCGGGGTCTAGCACTGATATTTCCGCTAATTGGATCGGCCAGGGTGAAGGGCTTAACTAAGTATTAGTTGAGGGCGAAGGGCTTAGTACCATGAGGTTGCAATCGGGCCACCAAGTCCATTATGTAGTCTGGGCTGCCTGTCCTTCTCAAGGAGTGGACGGGGCATAGAACATGTGCGTTTTCCGATCGGGGATTGGTCTGTAGTCCTCGTTTTCATCGTGTGATGATGTAGATGGGGGTATAGCCTCTGAAGCGTCTACTTATAGTTATAGTCGACCTTCTCTTGACCTGAACTCTCGTATAGGTGAACTTGTTTTGTTCAATTCTTAGGAAGAAGAAGGATCTACTGGGAATGGTAGGGCTCCCTCGATGTCGTTGGATGAAACTGGTGGTCGGATTACCCCTTCGTACGGTAACAAATCCCACGCATATCTTCTTTGTCTGTCACACCGTACGTCGCCCGGCTTAGGGTAGGGGGCAGCCCCCCCAACAGACGTAGGTTGCGTATGAGCCTCCAGTAGGACTCTGGCACCCGAACTGTAGAAATGGGTCCCGAACTAGAGGTGGTTTGATGGGTGCTCTTTGGGTTCTTAGATCCGGCGGCTACTTTACTCACTTAGCACCCTACGTAGGCGGGGGGAATCAACACCCCCCTCAACTGCCAATGGCCAAATCCTTACCCATACGAGAACTTGACTGAGCGAAATTAGCGACTTTTCGATCTGCTGTGGCCTACTAAAGAAACTCTAACCTTACAATGTTCATTATAGAATACTGCGTATCCATTTTTCCTCCCTTTCATTTCATAATACGATTAGCCTAATCTGCGAAGGTCGGTGAAATGCAGAAATGCAGGATGACCAAAAACGAACTCACGGAAGTTCGATCAACTATTCCCCCCTAAGGCTGAGGTCTTTGATGCGCTTCTTCATCAGTTCTTTCGTCAGTTATCAATTGTCTTTCAAGGCGGTTTCTTTTCTTCTTTCTTAGGTATCTTCTCGTCTGTCTTAGGTATCTTTTGGTCTTTCTTAGTTTTCTCGTCGTTAGTCACCTCTGTTTGTTCTTGTTCTTCTTTATCTAATAGCGTTCTTTCTTCAGTAAGACTTTTCTGTCTCTCTGTAGTGTATTGAGTGTGCATCCTTTTATCTGTATTCTTCTTAGCATCAAACTGTGATATCATCTCTTTGTATCTCTCGGCAAACTCTCTTTCCTTCTTAGATAATTTCTCATTTAGAATTTCATTTTCAGTCTGTAGTTGTATTAAAGCATTCCCTAGTGATTTTTTTTTTGTTTTCCTTTGTGATCTAGGCTAGACAAGTCTTGGATATCAATTGGATCAGTATCCACCCAGACATCTCTGTGATATACTGGTATCCTCTTGGTCCCCAGCTGAAGCCCAACCCTGACCATTGTGTCTTTCTTGATGATGTTAAGAGTGTGCCAATCAATCCGGAAGTTGGCTTCCACCGGTACCTGTTTTGTACGAGATGGGTCCGCGTACTGTGACTCAAACCATTCTTGATTGACCTGGTTTTTCGCTGGTCCCTTGTACTTGAGTATATTGGAGCCACCTATTGCGATGTAGCAATAGGATTTCGGTGCTAAAAAGTATCCTTTCATGACTCTGTCCTCTAGCTTAAACTTACCTAAGACAGAAGAAGAAATCACTTCTTTAGGTAGTGGCTGACCAAGCACAACTGAGTCTGTGTCCGTGTAGTAGCAGTCCTCTCTTGAGATATAAGGGTACATATAGATCCTAGCAGAGGCAGTGATCGCAGCAGCTAGTTGGACAGCAGAGTTCTTCGGTGGATTCCAATAATCTGAGCCCTTCTCGGTATTGCTATGGTAGGCAACGATGTAGTTGTTCTCGCTAAGCATATCACCGAAGATGAACTCACTATGCCTGATCAAATGTTTGTATCGATCTTTATCGCAGACCTCGGTTGTCGTGCTTTTAGGGTTAATGCCAAATCTACCGTATAGCGAATTCATAAGGATCTTGTACACATAGGACATGGCCTCATTACCTGATATCCTTGCCTCTAACCTGCTCTCAAAGAGTGAGCTAACAAAGTCCCCGAATGGGCTTTCCATCCTCTCAAAGAGGTAGCCTGAGATTGGGATTACAGTGTAGCCTAGGCCTCTTGCATACTTTAACTCCTCGCAATAGTACACTCCAACAAATTCCCCGGTTGGAAAGATGAGAGTGTTCTTCTTGTTGTCTCGATAGGGTAGAAAGGGCTTCTTGATAGTCTTCGGACATACCACATATGCCTCAATAAAGCCAAACATGCTATCTAAGTCCTTGCCTTCCAGATTTCCATGCCAGACTGGCACACCACCAGGCATTGGAAATTCCTTCATTACAAAGGGATAGAGAGAGTTCACATCGTAGTAGTATAGGTCCTCGCCATATGGCTTGTATACATCTGTATGACCACCGTAGTAGGCACGCCTTATAAAGCTGTCTTCATTCTTGTTTGGGATGTGGATTGGCCAATTAGAAGCATCGTAGTATTTCATACGAAAGATGCTAAGAGCAAGTGAGGAAAGGGTTATCTTGCTTTCTATGTCCACCTTGTGCAGCTTCCAATATATCTCTTGAGCTTTTTGCATTACACCTCCAAGGAGAAGGATGTCCTGCTTCATATAGTCTAACAAGTTCTTTTTCATACTTGCCAGATTTGACAGTGTCACCTCATCATATGCGATAGAGCCTTTCGGGCCAAGACCCGGGCATAGATTCTTAGCTAGGGAGGCAAGTTTGCCAGGGAGTAGATTCAAGGAGTCTCTGAAGCGGAATAACATCTTCGTACCAGAATAGACAGCTAACTCGTATAGCCTATGGTTCCTCATCAGTGGTTTTAGCTTGTAGCTCTTGTGATGACATGCTAGGTGCTTAAGCAAGAGAATTCCATCGAATCTAGAGAAGTTGTGGAAGTAAATTGTTAAAGGGGATTGTTCTTGTCTAACAATCGTTGATATCCTTAATACCAAGTCATAAAGTACCTTAGTACTCCTTTCTTCAAAGGAATCCAAGATTATAGAGTAGTCTTCACTGAAGTAGCTATCAATCAGAATATCATAGATCTGTTCACCGGGACGAACCATCAAGAGACCTGCAGCATAAGGCTTATGAACATTATCGATCAGTAGAGTCTCCGTATCGGCTACAATGAATGGTTTCAGCTCAGTGCGACATGGTTTGAGTGCTGTGATATGGGTTGGATAGCTACGATTACGATTTCGGATCTCTCTTGCTGTTATTGGCTCGATCTCACTCAATCCGGCTTGAATGATTGAAGAAAGTGAGCTATCTCTCTCCTCTGAAGATAGGGCTGGCCTATCCATCTTTTTGCCGTCCATATAGACTCGGATCATGAGTCGAACTATATAATCTCCGTTGTAGATTTCTGCATATTTCATAATTGATCGAGATATATGAGCATAGACCTCACTCATTGGAATTAACTTACCATCGGGATCAGTCAAGGGGATAGCAGGACCTAGCGTAAATGAGATCCCCTCTCCGTAAGATCGCTTCATGGTAAAGGAAATTGTGAACTTACCGTAACCAGATAAGGATGGGTAAGCAAACTGGATTAAGAGAGACATGGTCGCAAGACAGAGTAGGTCAATCTCGTTAACAAGAGGGGGAGGCTCGATGAAGTGATGTGAAGCAATGATTAACCCAAGATGCGGATCTTGGTGTGTTGTTCGTTCAATCTTTTTATACAAGCGATTCAATAACTGTCCAGTAGTTGAGCTGTCTGTGGTGTATGCCATCATCTTATGATTCATACTTAATAGTGTACGCAGTAGTAATTTCCCTCCCCGCTTATTAGCTTTGACTTGAATTTATCCCACTTTTCCTCATGAGCTCGAAAACAATCCCTAGGGTTAGGGGATTGAAAATCACCGCATACATAACGAGTATAGTTCTCGTAAGAGGTCAGTATTCCCGAGATCCTTTCTTCCCAAGTTGCCATCATCTTCTTGCTTATGTTCTCAGGTACATTAGCCTTTAAGTAATAATGAAGAATCTCTTTTGAGATTACCTTATCGGCAAAGTAACCCTCATGAGGTCCAGCTGACTCCACTTTGACAATAGGTTTCATAATATTCATATAGATGAACTCGTTGAGGATTGAAAGTGGAGGGCCCATCTCACAAATGACCTTGATATAAATTATTGGTAGAAAATAGCTATATTCAGCTGTAGTTATAAAGTTGTCGTGTACTGTGTATATAGGCGCACCCTTTTCAAGCATACATTCTACTACTTTCATTGCAATATGGGCATCCCTCTGATGGATGAAGTTTACGAAGGTAGAGATTTCAGTCTTCCTACGATCTCTCTTAGAAGAAGAAACTCTGAGAGTCACCCGACGCCTCTTCTTATGAAGTCCATCATAAAACCATACATTTATGGGATCCATTTTCATATAATCCTGTACCGTGGTAAAGGAAGGGACTCTATAGAAAACTGGGCTATCCCTAGCAGACGCGATCCAGCCTATATGGCGGATCAACCGGATCAGGCATTCCGTGTTCTGATATTGCGTCCTCCAGAACTTAAAGCAGACAGAGGCAACATCGAAGCATTCCTTATGAGTGATGAAGCGAGAGAGAGTGTCTTTTAGATCGCTGGCCGTGCTCATTAAAGTTTTGCCATAGATCATAGGCATAAAGATACCTTTGACTAGCTTACGAGTGAGCACATTGCAAACTATCGTTGATAGATGATTATTATCCGGTTCTGCTTTCATGAACACCTTGAGATCTTCGAGGATGAATGAATAAACATCTTGGATTTTTCCATCCAAAGATGGGATGAGATTCGTTCTCGAAGCCAGGCTTTCATCCAACAAAAAGTAACTCATAATCTGATATGCACTCGCTGAGGCGTCTTGGGTTAAAGGGATGCGCGTAATAACCTTCAAATTTGGAGAGGTAACTCCAATTAGATGGGCGAAGAGCTGAAAGGGGCGTTTAGCCTCCCGAGCGTACATGAGAAGATCATCATCATGACTGAGCTGCAAGAAGTTGTTATTAGAAAAGTATAATGCCTCGTCGACAGAGACGAAAGACTTGTAATGGAAGGCTGCTGCGGCGAGATATGCATTCATGTCAATATTGCCACTAGATTTGATATCCGCAAAGACGATCATGCTTCTTGCTAGATCACGCTCGTGGAAATGCAAGACACCACTGCGGTAGATTCGACCTCGGAAGTCGAGAAAGGCTGGCAAATAAAAATGATAACCTTCGTAGGCTTGTGCCAGCTTCATAATCAAATTCTCATAACGAGAACGCTGTATGTTCTTAGATAAAGTATGTAACAATTCGCTAAAGTTACATAATTTATTAATAACCTCATCCTTCATGTGAAACTCTCTAAGTAAGTTGGATACATCTTTGATATTCATAGAGGATAGAAATCTTGGCATGAGTAAACCAGATTCAACAAATGAGTCCTCATTATATTTAAGACATTTCAACCAATGACTGTTGATTTGAAAGGCCTGACCCTGCAGCTTGTTCATTACAAGACACAGTTTCTCGTAATTCTTTTCTCTTCCAATATCAATATAAAAATGATTAATGTCACCTGAACTTAAGAGGCGGTAACGATCATATAGGCCACCTGTTGGCCCACTTAAGTAACCCCCTGATAGATCGGACAGGTATCTAGGATTTTGATCACCCCGGCAGGCACTCGTCCAATCTCGAGGTTTGCATACCATAGGCAGGTTGAGCTTGATCGGTAGTAATGAAATATCAAAGTTGCAGACTGCGTAGAGATGGCTTGGAAGAAAATAAGATCCTTTCTTCTTCTTCACTCGAACAGTACCGCTCAAATCAGTCACTAAACTGATCAATTTCCTTTCCTCCATGAATTGAACTAAGCCGGAACCGAAGGGATACATCATCACCAATTTGGATCTTTTCCTATCCTTACCAGACTTCTTCACTTTGAAATCATTCGTGGCACTAGAAAACGGTTTATTACACCTGCCGCTTTTCAATAATGAAGCTTGGTGACGGACACTAGACTCTAGTTGTTCAACCAAAGAAGCAACACGAATTAGTGAGTTAGATTCAACTGAGTAAAAAAACATACTTAGTACATGAACTATTAATGCCTCAATCGTATATTGACCGAACTCTGAAAGCAATTCAAGATCATCCTTTTCGAATGGCCTTCTCCTGAGAAAATCCTTAGCACTTTCCTCATTTTCCCTGATTAAGATTTTGATTATGTCGGAAGCTGACCTAAAAATAGATTTCTCATCGAACCATATAGTAATCTCCTCAATTTGCTTTTGGATCTCACTTAATTCATCTACACTTAATGGTAATCTTGTTTTTGCTTCTTCCAAAATATCGAAGGCGGTTTCCTTATACTGAACTGAGTGACTCTTACCATGTTGTCCACTCTTGTTAGTATTTTGCAATAAATAAGTGTAAAACTCATTCCAAAACCTTATTAGTTCCTTTTTGTCTTCCTCTTTTCTAGGCATATCATCCAATGATCGAGTAAGCCAGTTTTTGTGATTCATGTCTTTCCTTTTTTTTCAGTTTGAAGTAAAACATGGGATTTCACTGAAATTAGCTTGAGATTCCTTCGCTGAAATTCGATTCCTTCGCCTGAGATTCCCTGCGGCTTGAGATTCCTTGTCAGAAATTCGATTCCTTGGCTTGAGATTCCTTTGCTATTAATTTTTCAGTTGTCGCTACCCATTACTGGACGATCAGTATTCTTTATACCACACCTCGCTATACTATATTAATGAAGTGGGGGAGAACCCTAGCCACGCTCAGGCTTTGAGTGGAATAAATATGAAGCATTGAACCGATCGAGAAATAGGGAAGGCTCGAGAGACCTGCATATAGTTGGCAGGGCCAACCAATTACGCTTACCAATGAATGATATGGGTTTTCAAAATGCTTAGGCCTCCTTCGGTTCATCAAGGAAAAACCCTACCCTCCCTTTCTGTCCTTGAGGCTGGGTTAATTGAACTAATCAAAGTGTCGCGGAAGCCCCTACTACAACCTTTGTTTGCTCAGGCTTACAGGAGCTAACGTTGAAACGTCTCCCCGGATCGAGATTCGAATCTTCCGCTCTCCGCCAGCTCCTGCACAAATCTCTTCTGCCACCGTTGGTTCTATCTTTAACATGCAAGCCTTTGAATTCGGTTCCTATCTACCGTTGGTGTTAAAGGGAGCCGGCAGCTATTATTCAACTTTCATCTTTCTTTTCTTTGAATGAGGGGAATGTTTTTGCTAAAATGCTTCCTGGCTTGAAGTTGGGAGATTATCCTCTACCTTCTTTCAGGCTCACTCTAACAGTTCCTTCAGTCTGCCACTCTCTCTTTCTTATATCTGCTATTTATTGCGGAAGGGCCCCAAGCGGACCGTACCGGGCCTCTCGAACGAACCTTCCGGTCGGGTCTTAAGGAGAGCAATCATAGACCAGGGGAGAAACCAGTTACAGGATCAGGAAGGTCAGAGCTGTCGTTGATATGCAAAACAGAGGAAAAGATATCCCTATAACCAATCTCACTTTTTAGGATTGTACCTTCGCGCACTCCTTTGTTCCACCACAGAGCATTACAAGCAAAAATATCCGACAATTTATGATTTATAAGAGGGCAAGTAAATCGCATTAATAAACTTTAAGGAATTCCAGGAGCGGGAGAAGCTGTAACTGAAGCAGGAGAACGGGAAATTCCATTTCAAAGAAGATAGATGAATGGGGTACCCGATTGACATCGTAACCATTAACGAAAGAGAAAGGGCATTTAGAAGAATCTCAGAAACATGGCGATCGATTCGACCGATCAAGAACAGAGCGCGGCTAAGTCCTACCACTATTATTGCTTAAGCGCATTCATCCACAACAGAATCCACTCACTAAACTAAAGTCGAATAAAGTCCGTACGCTTGAATGAAGCCCTACCCCTACGCTTGAATGAACTCCTGAAACATCCACTTCAATTGATTCTACTTCATCTCCCCCGGGCACCCCTTTCTCTCCTTACCAGCCTGGACAAGACGGATGGGATGAAGGATAGCGGACAAAGCAAGCCAGCCAACAAAGATTGATCCAGTTGCTGTTGGGGACTTTCCCGGGGATGGGAGTCCTTCATATCATATGAGGATTCACCTCTGAAACTCGAAAGAGGGTCCTACCCTACGCCCGACAACAAGAATCGCCTGAGCCAATTAGCTGTTGCCGACCGTGCTTCACTCCACCTCGCTTCCTTCCCCAGATGATTTTGCCTACTCATTGACCAGTGACTTCGGCATCGAGACACTGACTCCCAGATCAGCTAACCACTCTTTGTAAGGCAGAGCAACTTTCTGATCCCCAATGACAATATCGTCACCAGTGGGATTGGGGGCTATGAGTTGAACTGAACTAGACCTGTAATCAAAACTGTGGACATGGGTTAACTCCTATCCTGTAGGGACTATCCCACATTGAATCGACAACAAGTATCTTTCCTTTCAAAGATTGCTGCTTGAAACGAAGTCTGACTCTTCCGGATACGCAACGCCCCCTTCTGGAGGCCTTACGACGGCTACTTTTATTGAAGAATTCGGCGTAACGACAGCTTTCGATGGCAATCCTTGATTGATTTCGGAAGGGGTGCGAAAGAGTTCAACACTACGCTCATTTCGTAGATCTACGATTTCAGGGTAAAGGATTTTTGCTTAGCTGCTTAGCGAATCCCCTTGCTTTTATGAAACTGTTAACATTATCTTTGTTTTTCTCGATGCTTTGAATAGCTATCCGGATAGCAGAAGTGCAATCATTTGCGAAAGCTCTTTCTTCGCGCTCTTTTGAATCTAAGTTCTATTCGTCCTCGGGCACTCTTCCAAAAACGATCTGATGTCTATATGCTTAACACATGAAATTGGCCTTGGCTAGAATAGCTAATAGGCGGGTAGATTGGTTGTCATACCCCTGTCTTTCCTCTTTCTTACTTCCGAGTTGGTGAGTCACTTGCTAGTGTCGACATAAGCACTTTCTCGGTTATAACTGTTAGTCCTTCTTCCAGCGTAACCATTGGATTCCCAGGAAGAGACGAAAGATACTCGCGAAGAACAGTCAAGTGGATGGAAATAGCATAAATAGAGCCAAGCCTTCTCTAAAAGAAGCAAGTGCAAGTCCCAGGAAAGCAGCTACTAGCTAATGTCAGAGGATCTTTGCTTGATTCGACTTCTGCCTTGATGTGCCTCCTCCTTTTTCAATATGAAATTCGAGATTCACTAGGTTGGTCAGTCACACAAAAAGGAGTAGCGAAGGGTTCAGTTGCATTAACTTCTGCGGATACGAGGGAGAACTCGCTATTCCTAATACTAAGACTGCGTCTCTTGCATACACTTACTAAAATGCAGATAATCTTGAATGACCGTCGGGCATTTTCAGGTGGCGAAAGCCCAATGTATTCATTTTTTCTTTGATTCCGCCCGTAGGCGCTAACAAATAAGTAAGAAGCAGGTCCGATAGTGAAGGGAGAACACTTGCTTGGTACAACTCTCATGTGGACGTCCTGCTTGATACAAGCAATCAGTAGAAAATAAGACAATAGGCAGAGGCTATTAGTCAAGCGGGGGATTCCCTTAGGAATTTAGTGAATATGATACCTTCTATTCTATTGATCTGGAATTGGGCCAATACGATTGATAGGTAAGGTAGTCGCCTTTTCAGGTAATGGGCTAGAGGAAGCAAATTCCTCTGTCCACGCGTGGACTAGACCGATTGAAAAGATTGGAAGGCCGGGTCAGGCAAAAAGACGGGTATGACTCTCCTAGAAGAATGGACGTGTAGAAGCATCCCGATTAGTTTATACCATTTGTAATTGGTAACGAAAAGGATTGTTGATGCTCTGCTTGTACACAAGAAGTCGAATCCGGCTTTTTCTTTTGATTATTAGGAGTATGCCAGGTACTGCTTTTGGATGATCATAGGCCCTCAGATAATGATTGTGTCAGTGCATGATGACCCGAAGTCTTAGTGTGGCTGACAAAGGGGCTTACAAGAATGAACTGTTGAACTAGCTCGCGCGGAAAAGATATATCTGTTAGTAACGAAGAAAGTGCTAATCTCGCAGTCAACTGTTAAGAAGCGGCGGAGAGAGGTGTAAATCATGAATCAGCAAGCCTTCCAACAAAGGATTTCGCCGTGGAGATTTGGTGATAGGCCTGCGTTGGCACATAAAATAAAGACTTTCCAACCCGACCATTCAAGGAAATAGAAAAGATTGAAGCTCCTTGCTTGGGTTCGGTTATCATTAAATGTATAGGGCCACTTTGGGTATTGAAGTGAAGATACTTGCATAAATATAAACTTCGGGCGTAGAAGAGAAGCCCTTTCTGATACGTCAAAAAAAGAAGCCGATTCTACGCCGTAAAGGAAGCGTGTGCCCAATCACTAACCAGGAGGTGGTGTTCATCAAGCCCTCTCTCCCGGACTTAACCTAGACCTTTGTCCGGCCTAAAAACCCTTTCTATCTAAGCTAGAGTTCCATGGCTCCTCACTTAGAGAGCACCCCAATCCCATGTGCTTCTCGATATTCTATCCAGCAAGGGGCGCTGCCCTCTCCCTCGCTATTCTCCACCCGCTTACCTGACTTAAACTTAACACATTTGAACCGGAATACGGATGAGATCAAAAAGGCCATCATATTAGCAAATAAACGTATTCCTGAGCTTAATGCGCGAAAACAATGAGGAATTAGCTCAAGGAGTACTAAAAAAGGTGCTAACGGCAGTGGGACTCCTGCGGGTAATGAGAAGCTTAAAAAATGAAGCCCATTTCTTTGAAATCCCACTATAGTAATGCCAATAAAAATAGAAAATGAGAGACCCAAAGTAATGAGAAAATGACTTGTAACTGTGAAGCTATAAGGTATCATACCCTGGGGATTACGAAATAACGAAAAAGTAAAAGTGACCGAGATGCGAGGGAAAAACTTTTGTTTCACATTTCCGGAAAGACCACCTATTTGTTCGTTTACCAGGTTCAGCACGAAATCATAAATAAGCTCTACCAAGGATTGCCAAGCATTTGGTACTGAGTTTCCTCCTCCGTTTTTAGTAACAAAATGAATCAGAAGTAGGACCAAACCGAGAGTGAGCAGCATAAACAAAGAAGGATTTGTGAATGAGAAATACAAGTCACCTATATTCATAGGAATCAATGGGATTATCTCAAATTGATCCAGCGGGCTGTGGGCCGTTACACTTGCCGGGTCTATGGGTAAGGTTCCGGTTCCGGCTAGGCCTACTTCTTTAGGAAATAGGGCAGCCTCTAGCGTTGTCCCATCATGCCCCACATGAATGAGCTTATAATAGAAGTTCGCACCAGCACAACTACCGTACTCGTGGGCCCATTGAAGGGTGTTTTGGTGCACCCTGAAGCTCCTATCATAAGTATATATTAAAAAACCGCAAATGACTAGAATGAGTAAAATAATCCCTTTGATAAAGACCGCACTTTTGTCTACTATTTGGGCCCAATTGGTCGATTGCTCAGGTTTCTTTTCCATTTCCAACAATTTTTCCATTCCTTTCTCCTTTTTGTTGTTTCCGCTTCTTGCTCTAACAGAAAGACTTGTTTGTTGTAAATCGCTGGTTGGGTTTACCAACCAAGAAAGACATGGGAAAAGAAAGATGCACAAAGGAAACTGGAAAGCATTTCTCGGGAAAATTAGTTGTTCAACCCAATCTCGATGAAAATACACACCTACCCTGTTATTACCCCTATAGACTGCTTTTAGGGTGATACTACTTTTACCCTTACACTACGATATTTCTTTATGTTTTGTTTTGTTCGATCACAAAGAGTCAAACCAGCTACCGAAAGATAGAGACTCAATCCGTTACCATGACTGATAGGATGATCAAACAAGGATGAAAAGCTACATGTTCTGCTTCTCCTCTTAGTTAGAGAAGAGGGGAAAGCGCCCTATCTTGTTGGTTCTTCGTCTTTCGAACCTTAACCATGAAAGTCAGTCAATGTTGGCTTCCTCGATTACACAGTTGACCACACGCATTCAACGGTATGGAGTAAGACCTTCTGTTTACAATTTTGAAGAGAAATTCCAGAGATACTCATCAAGTGGACCATACCAAGGTGCGAAGCGAAAGCTCCTTGCTTTTCTGATCTCATTGTGGACGTGTAGAGATAGGCACCTTATCTATGCAATAACGATCTCACTCTTCAAGACAGATTCATGAAAGGTCAATCTACGCCATGGAAGTTTCATTGCTGAATGACTTGTCTGCTACCAACTCCTTCCTCTATGTCTATGGGCAGGGCATCTCTACATGTGAGACCTTGTATACAAATTTCTCACATACCAGATTCCCGAGGAAGAAAGAGAGCTTCTTGCTTTCATGCATAGCAGACTAACAGAAAAGTGATCTCGCTGTACCCGATCTCCCAGCACTGACATTGAGAGAAGAGTGGAACGGGACTTGCTTTATATTATAGGGGACTTCCCTGGATACTTTTCAACTCATATCGGAGCAAGGAAGCAAGTGGCTAAAATGGTGGAAGTTACTTCAGCGCTTGGGGGAAGAGGACTCTCTACCACTGCTGATTGGATCCGGGGATGCTCAAACGGATAACAACAAAAAGAAGAGTGAGGGTTCTATGGTATGGATGGCTTTGGTGAGCATAGCAGGAAAGACCGACGAGAAATTGATGTCTGTAGAAGAAGGAATTGAAAGCAAGGATAGACCTTCAAATCAGCGAGCTAGGAAGGCCAAGGAAAGTATCCAGAACCCAGTTGTGAAGGAAAGGCAGGAATTAGTAAGAAATCTCAAGAGGAACCTGAAGTGACTAGTCCTATGAAGTGACTCGTCCTATATAGTTGGAAGTGGGCATGACGAACCACAAAACATGAGGAAAGATCCTTAGGGGCAGATGCTTTGCTACAGTCCCATGCATGTGTGGGTTTCAAGGAAATGAAGGAAAATTTAAACGTATCCAGGGCGGGAATAAAAAGTGGCTCTCTAGAGACGGAAAGGAGACCCTCATAACATAAAAGAAGTGGCCCAGGCGATTCTCTCGTATGCAATGAGTTGGTTAGTTTCATTAGCAGGTTATGGGGGCGGGGTAATAATTATAAGCTAAGGAAAAGAAAATGCATTGGATGGGCTGGAATAGAATTGCATCCAAAAGAAGAATGGCGGGCTAGGTTTCCTAGACCTTAAAGCTTTTTTCCATGCAATGCTAGCAAAGCAAGGTTGGAGGCTTACAAAGGCTCCGGAGTCATTATGTGCGCGTGTGCTGAAGGCAAAATCTTTCCCAGCTTGTTTTTTTCTTTTTTGGAAGCGAAGAAGTTGGGTTGGGCTCGTGCCCTTCGTTTACATGGGGGAGTCTGCTCAACTCAAGGGTAGGTTCTCAATAAGGGAGTCATCTGTCGCATTGGGAGCGGCTTGTCGGTGAAAATAGGGGATGACCCTTGGTTGCCTATCTCTTGGAACAGGAAGGGTGTCACACCAAGAAGCTTAAATATTTACGAAGAAACATTTTTGATGGGAACTAAAAAAGCATCATACCGGAACTTGGAACGAGGAGTTGATCAGAGACAACTTTATTAAAAAAATATGCAGAGATGATATTGAGCTTGCCTTTAAGCAACAGAGTAGATGAGGACTTCCTTGCTTGGCATTACGATCGCCGAGGCCTTTTCTAGGTACGTAGTGCATACTATCGAGATGGAATATAAGCTAAAGATGACAGACCAAGACAAGACATGAATGAGTCCGAAAAGACAGAGTATTAAAAAGGCCTCTTGTTCTAATATTGGAATTCTCCTAATCACTGTGTTCCCTCAATTAAGTAAGGTGCTTTGACCAATGGATATGGATTCATTCCTCAATAAAGGGATAAAGCATGAGCCCAGCCCTACTGCTCTAGCCTACCGCGCAAGGAGAAAGAAGCCACCCACGGATTTCGCATTTTCGCAGTCAGATTCAATTCCACCTTCATCAAAATGGGGTTTAGGCGGCACTCCTCGTTTTACTTCTTCCAATGCTTATAATCACCTTCGTTCTAAGCCTGGTTTTTCGAAAGAAATGTTAGCTCTAACCGCTGTTCCACCTGTTCCTAGGGTGGAACAAAAGGTCGGCTGAAACGGGGGTTTCACGTCTATTTTGTGACGAACAATGAATGTGGTTAGATTCCTGCCAGGTTCTATATCGGGTGAGGGGCGAAGAGTCGTGAACTCCACTTGGTGGCTTTGGAACACTCAAGGAAACGCAACGAGCAAGAACAGGGTTGCTCGAAAGAACAAAAAAGCTTCTATGAGAATTACCATCTTCACCCGATTAATTTTATTTCTCGGGTTCTCATTTTGATTCTTTGTCGTAGGATATCTCGTCGTCTTTCTCTTCTACAACTACGCCTCGCTCTGATTCGATTGCCCATTGCTTTACCTTCCCTGCGAAGGAAATCCGCTCTTTCGCGCTTCTCCTTCCTTCATCTTTATCTTCCTTAAGTGCTCTACTCGAAAGGCAGGAGCTATTGTCCAACTTTCTTTTATTTAATTGAATAGCTCTACCTCCTCGGTTTGGAGAAAGCAAAGCCCCCTACCTCTCCACCTTCGCTTAACAACAAGGATCGCATGGCCGTACCGTTATTAGATTGCTTTTCTTTGTCTGATGAGGATAGTAAAATAGATAGAATATAATAGGTAAGAGTTCAATGGCAAATGCAATCCCTCCTGTGAGAAAGCCTTAACTTAACTTAGAGATGTATTTAAAGTTTTCTTTCTTTTTCTTTGAAGCTTATAGTGTGAAAGCTAGCTTAGGATAGTGTCCCTATAAAGCAAGTGTAATCTGTAGTTCTAGTGCTTCGCTCTTCTATTCCTAATGTCTTTTCCAGTTTTCAAGCGGAAGCAGGACCAGACCAGGCAAGGATGATATCATTATCATAGCGAATAGGGACTCTATGTTGATCTATGGGTATTTTGTAAGATGGGGGCCATGCTTTGCCTTCGAGTTATTTTATTACTTTTCATCAGTTTATTAGGCAAGCTAGCCTATCAATATAGTTTGAGTTCTAGAGTCAACCCATACCAAAAGATAAGGAAGGTTACAGTCCTTCTGCCTTCCATTCAAAAGTAAGAATCCGATCTCCAGGTTCCCTTCGAGCTCGTAGCTTTCTTTTTTTCTGGGCTCTTCTCCATTCTCCAATCCTAGTGCTTCGCCTTTACCTTTAAGTAAGCTAAGCAAGCAAGAGAAATAGACTTAGGCACGCAAGCATGTGAGAAAATTCCTTTTCAAGCTAGGTTACAACAGGGAAAAACAATAAAGAAAAAGAATGAGCTATCCGCCTTTTAAATGTAAATTAAGCCCGCAGACTAGGGGATAGCGTAAAGAGAAAGGGTTAGGGTAAGGAAGGGATCTAGCAAGAGTTATACCCAAGAAAAGCCATCAACATCTAGATGTATCAAGGGCCTAAGCTAGGTCAGTTCCATACTAACCTGTTCCTTCTTCTTGCGAAGAATGAATTACCTAAATCAGCTACTGCTGGGTTAATAATCCACGTGGGAGTTTTCTTCCATCGCATTCTAGTGATCCAGTTTCTGCCTTTCCTGAGGTAGCAGTTGAAAAGGTTTGAGTTTTGCTTTGATTCTGCTTTCTCTTCTTAAGTTTCCATTGATTGCTAGGCCAGCTCTATCCAAACAAGTTTGAAAGCTGGCTCTTTTTCAGCTGTATATTAAGTATTCTCCAATCTCTAGACCCTCCAGCAATCTAGAAGTCTTTTCCCTGCAATCCTAAGTAAGGGCGGGCATCTAGTGCCAGTCTTAAGAGTCAATCCAATTGAAGAAACAAAAATTATGCTTTTTGGGGGAGGACTGCTAGACTATGTTTTCTTTTCTTCCGGTGAAGTGAAGGAAACAATTCAGGGGAAGAATCGAGCTGCAGAAGCAAGGTATATGTCGAAAACAGTTGAAAAAAGGCACAAATGGCGGATTCGGGTCTTCCTTAGCCAGCATGCTTTTAAGAAGTAGTCTAGAAAGAGTGTATTTCCCCCCCAAACCTTCCACCTTTCCCAGATAAGGCTATAGCAAAGTAAGAGATAGATTTTTTTATTTTATATGGATGTCCAACTTCTCCTAGTGCTTGCTCTGGTCCGCCCCTTACCATAGGCATAGGGGAATTTGATAGTACGCGCGCCTTTCTAGTTTGAATTTTTTTGCTAGTTTGCAGTCATCTAGTTCAATTGCTTCTACTTTCTTTTTTAATTCTGCCTTAGAGCGAGTTAAAGCCAGGCTAGTGACACCATTCAAAAGGAATTGAAAGCCAGTAGTTTATCATAAGCCCAAGGCTAAATCTCAGGGGAAGGATTCTCGTTAGCCAGCAAAGGCTACAAAGCGGTGGGAAAGAGCTAAGGCTAAGGATAAAAAGAAAGCTTTTGATATTTTTTTATAGGCTAGCCAGCAAGAGCAACTAGATCAGGAGTTTAATTCATAGGGTTTGCTAGATCTGTAGTGGCATTCCTAGTAGCAGTCTTTCTAGACGTCCCTCTAGTGGCCATTGCTAAGTCCGCAAGTATACCAGTTATACAAAAAACCCTTGCAGCAAAGCCAATTGCAGTGAGAGAGCTCTTTGATTTCCCCAGCTAGTTTGAAAGCGCAGCGATAGCAGGGGAGAGCACTTAAAAAAGGGAAATCCCCATTAAAATAGAAGAAAAAAGGTATGAACTTCAACTGGCGAACGCTGTTTGCAGAAAGACGCGTTAACCCTTTCCCATATCAAACCGGGGAAGGTAGGAGGGCTGGTTATCTCTACCTTCTGACCTTGCTATCCCTAATACTGACCAAAGCAACTTGGGGTGACAGTCAGTCATTTCCTTGTTTGACATGGCATTGGCAGTGGAAAGGAAAGCTCGAAGAGCGAGGAGAAACAGTAGGTGTAGGTGTAGTAAATCTTTATTAGGGAATCCTTTGTATTGGCTAATCTGTTTTTCTGGTTTCTGGTTGATTCGCAAGTTCATCTCCTTCTTTCTTTGTGGAAGGAGCAAAAGTGACATATATATAACCCCACGATCAAATGCAGTAAGTAATCCCGGAGCAAATGAACTCAAGAGTGAAGAGCACGGATTGCAGCTGAAATGAATGGAAGGTTTTAGCCTTTGGAAGTTGGGGGTGAAACCAGTGGAATTCTTTTTTTTATTCTTTTTTATTTAGGCAACTTAATGACAAGCAGCGGACTGCCAAGTCGGAGTGGAATGGGGTAACGCGGACGACCTTACTCCTGCCTCTCCAGTATCCGCTTTGGGTGGGGCAGGCTGACTGCAACGCTCATCGCGCTGCCTTTCCTAATTTGAAGGGTCTTGACTCATAGATTCAATTCACAGGTATTCGTGGAGCACTAAACGAGATCGAACTCAGTGGATAAAGAATGCTCCCCGAAGTCCTCAACCTTAGTGGCGTACTACATGACTCAATTATTATCAGGCCTATGAGATAGAACGAAGGCTTCTGAGATCGTTAATCTAACTATTGTATTCTATATGTTATTCTTAGGCTTACGAGACAGATCCTAAAGCAATTCTTCCTCCACTTCCCTACAGGTCTCTGTAGCGTATGGAATGGGCAAACGAGGACGACCTTACCGTTTATTCTTTATTTTAATTTTGGTATCTGTTGTGCGAGACAAGCGGACTCTGGCTCCCTCTACACCATTCTCCCCAATTGACACGTCCTGATTTATAGTCCCAAAACGTAAGGGAACAAGGCTCGCCTTCCCCTCTCCCGCTGGTATCCGCAGACAACCGACTGCTGTAAGGAACACGCCCTTTCTCTTTCTAACGAACTGCTCTGATAAGACCATACGCGGGGAAGTGATTTACCGGGATTATTTGGTTCTACTGGAGCAATTGATATGTCGGCAGGGAATATAGGTGACAGCTCACTGGCTCTCGAAGCCCTTTTCCGGGGTAACCAAGTATCATGTTGCATGAATCAATCTTTCTTAGGGTTCCCTAAACAACAATTTTTATTTTCTTACACTATAGTGATTCTTTTTTTTATGGTATAGATTCTAATGCTAGAGGCTTCTGCCATCGGCTTTGTTGCAGTCACGAGCTGCTTCGTTTACTGGAGCGTACTGCCTATTTCATGGCCACCCACAACAGAGGAATGGGAATTCTAATTCTTTTATGTCTCATCTCATGGGTTCCCAATCCAAGTCAGTAGATAAGGGGACGAAAGAACTAGAAAACCACTTCGTCGGATCGTCCTGATGAAATATAGGACTTCCCCGGTCGATGCAGAAAAGTAGTCACGGATCGAGAGCTTCTCTCGCTCCTTGTATTCTATGTACGGCACTGACCGTACTATTTGTACTATATCCAAACCATTTCTATTCACTGATCAGGGACTTCCCGATGAAAACATAAGGATAAGGGGCTTAAGGCGGAGTCAAAAGAGGAGTTCATTCTTTCTTCTCTTGCTCCAGCCCTCTGGGTAAGTTACCGCTGCTGCTGGGGAAAGAAGCTAAGATCAATCAAAGCGGGACAATAGCAAAAGTCATATGATGGCTGCCTATTCCACTTTTAAGACCGGTTAAGAGGTCTAGACGTGCAAAGATATCTCCGAGACGGAAAAGAGACTCCCCCCTCTTCTGATCAGGACAACTGGGCTATAGCCAGACTACGTTGGTAATGAATGGATGGAAATTACACGCACTAGAAAACCTAAATTAGTTGATTAAGGCATTTACCGATCTTCGAATACGTGAGGAATTGCCATTGGTTGAGCTACTTTATATACTATTGTCTCAGGTAAGACTTGACTTGACTCCCTTCTTTAATTCTACATTCTTGAATCTGGGCATTTCTCTTTTCATTCGCTTTTCGAGGGCTTCCCTCTCCCGATGGTCGAGCCACTTCGTTTCGTCGACTCAACCATGACTTTCTAGGCATTTTAGTAAAGAGGTCAAGGACAACCTCACTCAAGAAAGCTTTCCTAAAAGAAAGAAATTCTACCACAAGACACATCTTAGGATTGGTATTTCCATTAACGCGATGCCTCAAAAAGTTCTTACCGCTGAAAGAGTAAATTAGTCCGGTACGCTCGCTACACAAGAAAATCAATAAGTTAAGTAAGGGTCTGGTGATTGTCCTTTCCGGCTTTACCTTCTATTTAGGAGTCGCTGCGGGCATCCGGGATCGGTCCCGCTACGCTAAGGCTTGTTTCCCAGAAAAGGTTCATTGATTTGAGATTACATAGGTCATCTCCATAACAAGAGTCAGTAGGAAAGTGAAGGAGTGGCCTTAGTCTATCTCATAGGCCGAGAGCAAGCAAAGCCAAGGACAATCTCGCTCAAAAGAGCAGCAGGAAACATCCACGCGAGGATATTGAACTCGCAGCACCTAATGGAATGCGCCCCTGCCAAGGGTGGGCGGAAAACTACCTTAATACAATATATTCTATCTTTTCTTGGGAATACTGCTTATAACAGTGGCACAATGGTTCCTAAAGTAAAGTACGAAAGCCATTCCGTTCGTTACAGTAGTCGGTATCTCCAGGGGAGTCCAGAGCGTGTCAGATTAGTGCATCTCGTTCCAGCGCAAGCTTTCCAAAGTAGAGCATAAAAACCACTTGTTAATTACCAAGTCAAAGGTCAATGGGAAAATGAGAGTTGAGTCTAGTGGCTAACTCATAGACCTAAGAACAATAGATACATACTTGATGAAGCGAGTTGCTAGATAAAGACTTCCAAGCTCTCGGGTAAAGACTTCGGCGCATACAAAATGATCGATCAGAATGCATATCAGTAGCTCCATGGGAATCGGGGGTCGGTAGATCGCTCCTGCATCCCTTAAAGTTCGCTTTACTTGGTCGAAAAGATCGCAGTGTCAAGTCCGCTCTTGACAAGCAGTCCCTTAGAAAGGATCCGGTAATAGCACTTCCGCTGGCAGCTATCATATATAAGCTATCCGCAGAATCTTAGACTGATGTTTCCCTCTTTTCCACATTGGACACTGGAAGATGGGTTCAATCGACGGGTTGAGTGGTTGTTACCTCGGATCTGTTTCTTTCCAGTACAAGCACTTGATTGTTACTCGTTGGTTCCTTTTTGGGCTTTGCTTGAATCTAAACAACTCGGGAGTGAAAAAGGAGAATTTACCTGCCATTGGACTACGAACAAGAACCTTTTGAGCACACCATTGGTGGTATTAGCCGCAAATAGGATTCGAACCTACGTCCCCGTACCCCTTAGATTAGAGTTACCCAGTGAACTTCCGTTGTTCCGTTGCGGCCCTGTCGAGACACTGTGTGCCATTCGTTGACCATTGATCCGACCTTTTATAAGAAATTTCTCAATCGATCGTGAAAAGAGCAACCAACTCTTTAATAATCCACTGATCTAGACTTCATTCGGTTAGTTTAGAGTTGGTGGAACATCCTTCTTTTTAGAAGTATTTGGTCGTTATCCCGACGGGAGAGAAGAGTCAGTTAGCCCGCCTATTTATTCATTTATTCATTTATTGGCGGGAGCATTCCTACCTGTTTGAAAGAGAGCCAAGTCTCGAAAGCAGCCCATTAAATTCGATTATTTTACTTATTTATCCGTTTTTTATCCGCTCCTTTTTCAGCTACCATACCAAGACTAGAGGAGAAGGGCAAGTATTTATATTTGCTTTATGGGATATATAATTGATCTCTTTTTCGTATGTTTTATGATTCGTATATGTAGGGATATGGGCGCCATCCTTCTCAGTTAAATGGACTGCTCTTCTCGCTGTTTCTGACTCAATACGTATAGAATAATTATAGCTAGTCTTCCTACCCCCTTCCCTGGCCGTGGCTGGGGCGAATCGACGCACTTATTACTTATTCACTTTGGTAAGGGTACCTGGTTTCATAACCGGTGTCTGTGGGTTCGCTTCCTTGCTTTGGATGTATCCCTCGATCTTACCACTTCCGCATCTGCTACCTCATCAAAAGCAACCGAACTTCCTGACCTTGCCTCTGCTACTACCTCGCTACCTGCTTCCCAATATCAGATAGATTGCATTCCTTCAAGCCCCTTTCCCAGAAAAATACAGTAATAAAAGGTAAAAGACGGATCCGCGCCTCAATCAGGTCGTGCTCAGTAGTGGTGGGATTCACTAAACCAATAGAAAAGGGCTAAACAAGTCGATCTGCTAGTCCTAAAACGTATTCTTGTGGTAGGGCTCAGCTCAGGGCGAGAAGCAGGTTTTGAAAAAACTCGTCTTTCAGCAGCCAAGAACATGATATAACACATTCAATCTTTCCTAATTAGGGAAAATACCCCTCATTGCTCCGTCCCGTTAACGCCTATTATCGAGTGCTAAGCCACTCGCTGAATTACTGCTTGCAGGTCCTGAAGAACGGAAGTCTGATCTTTACATTCATTCTCCTGGGAAGATAGATTATATAATTAGGTAGGTGTACGGCTGCTGACAGGAAAAAGCCGTCCAAGAGGAACGAGAGAAGTGTAGCCTTTTGAGAGTAAAATAGGGTGCCGGGTGGCTAAGGTAGCAATGATCGGCTGCGCCTCACCTTGTTATCCGGTAAGTGGAACCCTGGGGACTCCCGTGGATGGCACTTGATGAGGTTTGACCGCTCATACCTCTTCTCTATTCTGTGTGTGGGCCAAGCTACTTTCTCGTCGATTGAACTGTTTTTAGGCCCCTTATTGCCCGATTTCATAGGTTTCGCACTGGGCTGGTCTCAAGGTTTTCAATGATTTCCCTGGGGGAAGCACCACTTTTTGCCGTCTTCTCACCTACCTTATAGGATTTCTATTAGTGGAGATACCTATTTTTATAAGGCTGGATAAAGCTTTTTCGAATCTCTCTCGTTGACATCGAAATTCAAATTATTCCTAAAATGAGACTGATTCCACGGCCAAATCCGACATATAAAAAGGCCCCTTCGATCTGTCTGATGTGCGGAATAGGGGTACTTTAAACGAAAGAAAAACCCCGGCTCGGCAAAGCTTTCCGCGAGTATTTGTGTTTGGCTAGAAAGCCCAAACCATCGGTAACGAGGAAAGGGGTCAAGCGCAACGGGCGCATCACATCATTCAATCCAAACATCTCTAAAATAAAAGCCAAGATCATATATCACATTAGTATAAAGGATGAGAAAGGTGTGCTTGTTCTCTGTTCATGTAGGTCAGGAAAATGGGAAACATGTGATTCATGATCTATGTTATGTAGGGGTAAAGTTCATCCATCATTCCATTCTGTAACTTCCGAGAGTCAGTCTCAGCCAAGGGAAGAGCCATCATATGAGATGCACCATCTAAGTGAATGAAAAAACCAATCTACTTTGATCACCTGGAAGTTCTGTTATTTAATATTTGCCTTCGGGTTGACTTCCATCTGTTCAAAGGGTGTTGGTTTCACCTCTCTCTTCTGCTTCGCCTCGCTTCGGAACTCTATTCTCAAGACTCTGTCTTCAGCACAGCTTCTTTATTCCTCTTAGCTATCGCTTCGGATGAACCATTGGTAACTAGAATTAGCACAAGATAGTTTAACCTTTAATTTAATGCATGAAGTTGAGAAAGAACATAAGAGAGTTATCGCAAAGCAGCTTGTAGATCAAGAGAGGAAAAACGGGACGGGACGGCTAACCCAACTCTTTGCTCGAAAGAGGGGGGATCTTTCGATCACTCTGTTAGATCCAAGGCACGTCTTCATCAAGCTCTCGAACAAAGAAGATATGCACCAAAAAAGAGAAGTTTTTGATTGAGGGATTGATGCTTAGGGTTTTCCGCTGGAGCCATGATTTCCGTCTCCGCAATGGTGATCCAATGCATGCGCCTATTTGGGTCTCGCGACCCCATCTGCCTATTGTCTTCTTCTTTGAGTTTCGCCTCTTTTCTATCGTCTCTTTTTTCGGAATTGGCCTGACCCTTGATGGTCCTACGAAGCTTGTCTCACGCCCCAACGTAGCTAGGGTTTGTGTAGAAATCGGTCTTCTCTCAAGGCAGTTTACTTGCTTACTTGTTAGAGTAAGGAATTTTTGTTATAGATAATAGATGTCCTTCGCTTCATCTGCACGGTGTAATAAAGCAAGGTAAGAGGAGCATATAAGTCAGGCTGCTTAATTAATGTATAAGACTTAGATCAAGCTAGGGCTCGTTCGCTTAGCAAATCTCTAATTAGTCTTCTCTGGTGTCGGCCACAGTCCAAGAAGTAGTCTTTTCCCATTTGCTAGCAACAAGAAGAGAGTTAGGGATTCGGCGCTTATAATAAGAGAAATAAATCACGCGGACTCAAGCCAGCAAACAAAAGACTTTTTATAATATATTTTAGGTCGATCACGGATTCAAGCTATAGCAAAGAAGACTTATAGTCGATCCGGGACTGAGATGCAAAGACAGAGGAATATGGTAGAAGGAGTACAACAAGCAATCAAAGGAATGCAGGCGTTGATAAGCGTAGAGGGGCTAGAAAGAGAAGTTAAGGTCGGTAGGCAGAACAGGGGGGGGGGTTTGGGAAAGATAGTAAGTACTTCTTATATCAACCACAGGCTCCCGTGTTTCTTACTTTTTTTGAGTAGTATCCCATTCCTCTATGCCATTCCCGCATTCACTCTATCCGTCCAACAAGCTCTCTCTCCCATTGGTAGGCAGAAGACAGGGGTTTTGGAGGGAACTACTAAAGGTGTGTATAAGCCCTACATACAGTGTATGTGTCCCTCCAGCCCAGCTGAGCTTCGCTATGAACTAATAGACTGAAATTAGCATATAATGAAAGATGGATTATAAGTACGGTGAAACCAGTATCCCAATTGTTAAGTCAACCATAAGGAAATCGGCACACATGAATGACTTTAATTCAATACTTCCCCCGGAAACTCTACAATAATTGGTTTAATCGATCGGTCTGAGGTCTGTGCCCTGTCCACAAAATCCTTTAATGAGATAGATCGGTCCCTGGAATATGTCGTACTCTTCCCGTCCACAAATGACTTTCTTGAATTAGTTCCTCTATCTTTCTTGCCTTGTAGCAGCAAGAAGTACACGTGAATCGATTTCTGTAATTCAATATACCTTCCCTTCGAGATTTCTTTTGAAGGTGCAAAATCTATAAAAAATAGATGTGGAATCCGCTTATGGTATTGGAATTTTTGAAAACATTGGCTCAATCCGTCCACGGTTATTTTATTGTGAATCCTGCCTTCGCCTTTTTGTTAGCAGCTCTTCGATCAACCCAGGAAAGAGTACCAGAGGCCATGTTTTCTAATCCAAAAGGTCACTTTCATGGCTTGAATGGGTCAAGATAGGACCTTTCAAAAGGATCGTTTTTTGGGCTTGATTTTGAAGCGTAGTTTTCCACTCTATTTTCTACTATATATATAACAAGGAGTGGAGCTGGAGAATCTCCCTCCCCGGCTAGGCTACTACGTTTTCTTGTTTGAAATTCCAGGTCTGGTCTTCATTGGTATTTGCTTTTTGCTCACCGACTACGTTTTTTTCTTTTTAGTTCTTCCCCCGCCCGGTCGAGCTGTCTGAGGTCGATGGTGCATCCGGTAAGCTCTTTCGGTATTCATCTCCGGAGCCCGGTCAGATGCTTCAATCCTTCATTCATATTCCGTCTCAATATCTTTCTTTTTTTCAAGTCTATATTGCGAGTTTACAGCTCGAATGTTTGACTAGTCTTCTCCTCCCATGTGATAAATGGGCGGTCTCCCCTAGACCTTATTCCGTCTAAGCTCTCATAGCATTCGTCTTTCTTCCTTCTCTGCTGTACATCTGTATTCTTTCCCTCGCTTTATAGAGATCTTGGCTTTCTGGTTTTTTGTTTCTTTGGTCAGGGGGTGCTGTGGAGAAAGAATTTAGGAAACCAAGCATGTAATAAGCGGAAATCAATACACAGGAAAGGAGTTGTACACGAGTTTGGTAAAGCATTCACCTTTCGGTTGTACATCGACCTGTCGGGAAACTCGAAAGTCTCCCGCAAGCGTCCCTTCTTAGGTCGGCATTTGGCTTTGGCCTTGCTTGTTCGGTTTTGGCTCATTCTTTAATATGTTGTATCTTGCCATGTCTGCTCCGTCTGTTGGTATAACATATATGTCTTCTCTGGCAATAGCCAATCAAGAAGCCAAAGCTGGAGCCAAGCCGGCACACCGGGCGAGGAATCCCTTACTTGTTCGGCTGGCGGATGCCGTTCTTGCTCTTTATGAAGATGCAGATGCAGTATAATACGAAAATTTATAAGCCAAGTTCGGTACACCAAGCCGTTACACAAATCTCTTTGTTTCAAATAGGTTATCCCATATCGGCCGGCCAATCAACAAAGATCTGAAGAATGACCACTTTTTGAGCCTACGAAAGGAAATTCCATTAGAACATATAACAGAGGCGTGAATGGGGGAATACGAGACCATAAGGAGGAATTCATAGAACTTCATATTCTACTACCCGAAGGAGGAGGTATATGGCAATAGCCAAGTTTACGATAAAAGAATAGGACAAAGGTATATATTAAAAGTCTGAAGTCAAGGTAGCAAGACGGTATGAAATTGTTACACGAGCAAGCTAAGTCCATTAGAGTTCATTTAGTCGAGCCTTTAAGAGCCATGCGAAAGCAATATCATGAACGTACGAGAGGAAGATGAACATGCTCCAAGTAGGCTTTTTTTCTACTTCTTATATCTTATAGTTATAGTAGCTCCGCGGATCCGCCCTTCGAGCGATGGTATAAGGAAAATGTTTATTCCAGAAAGCACATGAAAGAACGAAATAAAGAACGTACCGAAGGAGCATGGGGTTTCGGGGGGGACTTATGCTTTTATTAAGGTTTAATACTCTTTGTGTTAGGCCCCCCCTATGCTAGTTACTAACTTAGGTACCTAGCCCAGAATCCAGAATCCATCGAAAAAATCAAAGATAGTAATGCATTCTTAGAACAAGCATATCAGCAAATCAGCTACGTTACCCTTTTTCGCTTTCAAGATTTCTATCTTTGTTTCGTTTCGCTTTTTGTTGTTGTTGGTTCCCATTTCATTTTTTGAGATAAATCTTGTTTTTTCTTGCTCTTCTTTTAAATCCTGGTCTTGTTTCAATTGTAGTTCTTCGGTTGAGTTCGTTCTTTTATTCAAATACATCCCATTTCAGGTTAGCTCTCTGCTCGGGATGCATGGGCGTCCGTCCTTCATTCCCATCCTTTATGTTATGTAAAAAGAGACTTCCCCTCCCACTCTCCAATATAGGGGACCTCTATCGAGCATCTCACATCTGTCTGTATCGTCGGTCGTATTTCTTTAGTAAGAGGACGTGTTAAAGCAATAAATATCATAGATCTCAGGCGAGAGGTAGATCCACGTGCGAAAAAATGTGTTATTTCATAGGGGAATGATACCTTACTTAAAATAAGGAATTAGTGGAATATGCCAGAAAGAAAATAGAGGAGCGGGGCGGACATCGGCACGTGCGTGGAGGCTAGGGCAGGTAAGTTCACATAAGGGTCTGAGCTCATATGTCGTACTCTATCATTGGCATGGGCGGCATCGATTCATTCGATTACATTTTACTCTTCAAAATCCATCTATGGATTCCCGGAGCTGGTTACACAAAAATCCACTTTTATTCGATATCCGAGTCGAGCTGGGATAACTTTGATTATATGATATGCCCTCTTTCTGAGCCAAGAAGGCATGTTTTCGCGCTTTCATATAGAGAGGAACCCCCGAGAATATACTTTATTTCACGCCTATAGAAGAAATTGAAAAAAAGTAGAGGATGATGATTTGAATGGGGATTTACAGAAAAATTTCCATTCTTATTTGAGTACCTAGGGAGGGAAGGATCCCGAGCGTAGAACGAGAAGAGTAAAGTAAGAAATAAGAGTTATATTGGCACGTACTGGAAAAATCTATCTTTGTTTGGTCAGTACATCAGCGAAGCCTTTCCCATTTCCTCTTTTTCAAATCATTCTTTTGCCAGTTGTTGTTGGAAACATAGGAAGGCCAGAGGCCCCCTGTATTTAGAATTTCGTATATATGGGCATCCTTATTAGTTTAGTCCAAACTAAACTGGAGTTAAAACTCTGGTAGGGAGGTCATATCTCTGTCTCGAGAAAATGCTTTCTTTTGAGCCGCAGGGTCGAGGGGGTCGTGAGACCCTCGAAAAAGGACTCTCTTATTGGCGTATAAACGGAAAAAAAAATCAATCCAATGCAAGTATGGCTTTCAAGCTTGTCCCCCTGTTGCCTTAAGCCTGGAGACCGGAGGTGCTTGCAGACCGGAGGTCGCGGCTGCTTGCTTTCTAAGGTAAGGTACGAACTAGTGCTGGTAAGTGAACGAACCTGTGAATTCTCGCGGCAGGCGTTCTCGAGGTCTTTGGTCCAGTTCAAGCAAGGGAAGGACAGACTGGACTGTTCCCTCGTGCTTCTCCCTTTAGGGGTGAAAACCTTCCTGACCGGAGTGCCGTTCACTCTACTTCTCCTGGCGGGAAGTACTTGTTCCCTTCACCAACCAATCTTCGGATTCAAAAATCGTATGTATATAAGCATAGAAAGCGCACCGTTTTGATATGGCAGTTGAAAATATATCTGGAGAGTTGCTCACTCCAACGAGCCTAGGCGGCCTAGGTGGACTTTGTCCACTTCCTATCAAAGCTCGAGTCTCCGGACTTGAAGAAAAGAAAACGGTGCCCACGAGACGGCTTATGGTGTTGCACAGGAAAGTCTGCTGGGCAGCAGAAACTCCGTAATTAAGATCCTGAAGCGCTTGCCCGCAAAACCTTAAATTTTGGAAGGTAGGTTGCTTGACATACTGTGACGGTGGCTCCATACGGGATCGATCTTCTTGTCATATTCGTTTAATACCATTCTGACTCAGAAAAATTTCTCTTGCAGTTTTCAAGCCAATCGTTTTCTCGCTCGGAGCTGAATGAAGGTATTTCCTTTGGCTAGACGGAGTGGAGTGACGCGAAGTTCCTTTCAAAAGTATTTTATTATAGCCTTATTTTTGCTCCTGATTCGTGGGGGGTCGTGGAAGAATTGGGTTCGACTCCCATAGCCCCGATGTGGCGAAAAAGACTGATTCAACGAGATATGCCTTGCCTGCATTAAGATTTAAAACTTGTCGTCTACTTTCAGGAAATGTTCGGAACAGAGAACTTACAATAATACAACGCCGCATTCTCCGAAGATTGAGGAACAAGAAGAGATCTATTAAGAGAAAGATTTATCCGAGAAAAAATCTTAACAGTTACATCCAATCACAAACTACACGAAAGTTGCCCCTTTTTCATGGGGATTTACCCATCACAGAGATGCACAGAGGAACAGAGCGAACTTCATATATCCCTTTTCCACTCAATCCAGAAACAAGATCGGACGTTATTCTGGTTCGTCTCCATTTTTGTGAAACTATTCCTCAAGCAAGGCAGCCGATAAGTCATCGAAGGGTTTGTGTGAATAATGGAATGGTAAGCATTACTCATTTTAAAGTGTCCCACGGTGATTTAATATCTTTTCAAGAAAATGACGCGAGAATCCGCGGTGAAGAAATAAGGAGATCTTTCTATATCGAAATATCAGTTGAAAAAATCATAGGCAAATTCCTGGATCACCCGGTAAGAATGTGGAGAAGAACAAAAACAGAATGGTTCCACCTACTCAAAACTCAGAGGGGATGCCGCCTACTACTAAAATCCCGGTTTTTGCAACAGTTGCGCTCTTCTATGCAAGAAGAAGACTTAGAAAGAACAAAGAAGTTTGGATCCGAAAAAGTATGCTTAGGCAGTTCCTTCGCTGAGCACAACAGAATGAAGAGGAATTTGTATCATTTCAAATCCCTATTCTTATCGAAGAGAAGGAACGAGAAAAACCGAAATCTTCCTACTCGAACAAGAAGTCCTATAGTTTACAACTCTTCTTTATATAGATATAGTAATTCGACCTATTGCTCCGCATCCCCCCATCAGTTTACTATGAAGAGAAGAATCAAAGGGATTGAACTACCTACTCATTATTCGGAGGTGAATCATAGAACACCAAAAGCTGTGGTATCTTATGGACCTAACATAGGTCACATCCCTCACGACATAAGATTGAAAGATCTAAACCTTCCTCTTCGGAGCGGAAACGGACGTGGCCAAAACATATAAAGATCGGCGTAGTCGCTCATAGGGACATATCTATCCGGATAGAGGATAGTCTAGATCGATTCATAGATAGATTTCTATCCATATAGATAGGTATCTCCGTGGGTAGAGATAAAGATAGGGATCCATCTAGATCTTGATTCACTATTTCCATTTTTTTTTCTTGATTCTGATTATTGATTGCCTTTTTGTGACGACAAGTTTTAAATCTTAATGCAGGCTGGAAACATCATTTTTCAATTATTACTTGCTGGGTCGGAGCGTAGACGAGCGAGTAGAGCCCAGGAAACAGGGAAGCCCGTCATAGAGCAGTCGACTAGAAGTAGAAGACTGCTGGCCTGAGAGAAGGCGGCCTCTCCCGGGAAACATGGCCCAATTTCTCTTCTTTCTTTTTTATTTCGGGTTTCTTTATTTTTTCAGGGGCCCAGAACGCTAAAGGGTAGGGGAGAAGCAAGCCGAACCTCTGATCGACCTGGACACATAAAAAATTCTCGGCGTCGAGAGATATTTGAGATTCCGTAAGTAACTTAGTGCAACATGGCAAATTTCATTGAGAGGAATCAGCAAAGAAAAGAAAAACGGGTCACAACATATTATTAAGATTTGATCGTTGCATTACTGTATAGAAAAAGAAAAAAGAAATTGCGTATGAAATACGCCCAAAGACTCCCATGCCTTTCTTGGTTGGACCAACCAGATTTCCGAAAAGTCTTTCTGTTAGAGCAAGAAGCGGAACTACAAGTGAATCTTAATAGAAAGCTTATGATGAGCATCTATTTGAGTCGATCATTTCCAAGATCTAATTCAAGTTTTTTCTTATGTAGTGGAAATGCCTTACAATCTGAAGTTTTACGCTTAAGGGAAGAAATGTTCTTGGTGGATGCAGGACCTGGGACCCCCAGAATTTGTATGCAAGATGAGCCTACAGGAGTGCCAATCAACCGAGCCGCCAGGTTTGAGAATAAGGTGGGATCCCTGGATGTAGTGGCCGGTGAATCACTGATCAAAGAGCAGATTTTGGAGAGATTCTTCATCGATGTAGTGGCCGGTGAATCACTGATCAAAGAGCGAGCAGCCGCCAGGTTTAAAAATTTGGTGGGATCCACAGATGTAGTGGCTGGTGAACCGCTTCTTCTTCTTCCGCGAAGATTCAGACAAAACCGAGCTTGGATGGAACTGAACAAGATTTGGCGAACGAATACAAAGGTAAGGGGCTTTTTTATTAAGAAAGTAAAGGGCGGGTATTCAGTAGCCATCGCGGGTTTCCTTACCTTTCTTCCATTCCGTCGAAGAAATTTTTCGAGTGCTCGATTCACCATTGAGAGGATTAACCTCAAAAGGAAAAGGACGAATATTGTGGTGTTACAACAGCGGCGGATCAAACAAGAACTTATTTGTTTCTAGATGAATTTGTTTCAACAACCGATCCTTGTCCGTGCGTGGAAGGAGGAGAGTTGTAGCCGGATCGAACTCCCTTGACCTCTGAAGCGCTTGGACATAGGATTTCCGGCCAGGGTGGTAGCGCTTTTCCAACCAATTCCTCAAAAGGGCTAAAAAGCTCCTCTATCCCTTCAACCTTCTCGGGAGGTGGGATGCCCCATAAGCGCTTTTACCTTTTTTTATACACCTTCCCATCCATCAATGAAAAAATTTCTTATGTAGTATCTAAGGAACTCGACCCCAACTCATCTATCCCGACCGAAGCTGACCGTTGAACCTCCAAAAACAGGACCGGGTGCTCCTGTCTTCTCTTCCCAATGGGAGGAATCACCCTGCTAGGAGCATCTGTAGCGGCATCAGTAACGAGGGAAAGAGAGGCGGAAGGCGCCCCGATAGAGAAGGTGAAACCTTCCAAACTATGAATAAAATCCCTCATTGGATTGGCCAGTAGAACTTCGAAGCTTATCGGGCCTTCTCTTGTAAGCTAGCTCCATTCGATCGATCGCTTCCGTTCGGAATAGATTAGTTGGGAATTGGATGCTCCGCAGTGAAGGGCCTAGCTGCTAAAGCAGTTGATCCACTCGATAGGGCGGGAAACGGATAGAGATGAAGATGCAGAGTCTGATGCGCCTCTCATCCCGGTGAAGAAGAGGTGGGTTTCCTGGGCCCCTCGTTGGGTCGGAGCTTCCTATCTCTCATTCGTTCGTTCCCCCTGGAGTAAAGTCATCGGAATCGGGGTTTGGTTCCGGTGGCCTCATATCTCCTACCCAATTTGAAGGTGGGTCAATGGACATTAGATACGTGATAACACTTGTGGTTTCGGTGAATCGCCTTCACTCTCGGGGTTCAGTACCTGCCTCTTGGTGTCCAATACCCAGTGATGGGAGAAGGAGTGGGAGACGAAGAGAGAGAAGATGGTTGCTTAGCAGCGGAAGCTGGGGATCGAGAAGCGGAGGGAGAGCTTAGGCTTGAAATGGAGCTAGGATACCGGTATTTTTCCCTACCTGGATCCGAGTCTTTCTCTTCTCCTGGACCGAGCACCGAGACCGAGGAAAGAGAGGCTGGATACGAGTCTGATGAGATCAGAGCCAGTGAAGAGAAGAGGGAAGGCTGACTCTGCTAGGCTGGCTTGCTTGTTCGACCAGAGCACATAAATAAGGTAGCTTGCTTACTTAGTGCGAAACGCTAAGGCCAATTAAGCAACGTTAATGGACCGTATAGCTCGTTTAGACCGTTAGACACGTTAGGCCTCTTAGCCAAGGTCTTACAGGTATGCCTCGTATGCTCGGTATGAAACTTCTTCCTTATGCCCTTCTTTAGCTATTACGCTCGTTAGCATGTTATTAAAGGAAAGTATTACTGTGATATTCCTATCTATCTCTATCTGGCCAAGGAAAGATCTCTAGTTAGCCCTACTATTATTGGAACTAGGCGGCTATTAGGAGAAGATGATAGACCTATAGATATTATCTTAGAAGCACTCTAAAATGAGAAACTTAACATTAACAAATGAAATATCAGATTAGGGCCTTTACCCTGGCCTGCTCTAGCCCTTTATCTAGCTGGCTTTCCTTCTTTCCTAGTCTGCCATCGAAAGCAACTCAAATAAGAGAATAGTCCTAGCCTGCCCCAGCTCTGGATCTTTGCCTTGGCTTGGAAAAGACTGCAGACTTGGGAGATACTAGAGCTTTTGGTACTCACACTATGGTATGGCCAACAGGTCGGGCTGGCAGGCAACTTCCAACGACATGTAAGGCGCCAGCAACTCAAACCCCAGTAAGGCGGCTATGGCTGCATGAAATATAGGCTAGAAAAAAATAAGAAGTCCTCTTGAGCCACCCACCCTTAGCTTGTTTGGTTTGGACCCTTACGTTCGGTACACTCGTTAGGAAGCGAAGGGCTATAAAAAGGACTGCTTTCCAACTCACTAGCTTTAAAGTAAGGCTCTCCTAATGGCTCGTATTCACCTCTTCCCTCGGCTGGAACTACCACTCAAACTAGATCGCTGACAGAAGGAAGGTAACTATAAGGGCTTAAAACTGGCCTGGTAAGAGACTCCACTCCAATGAGAACTCAAACTGGATCGAATGCAGGGGTTTCCTATTGCAGACTTTGACTAGATGACTCCAACGGGCTTAAAAAAACACTAAAAATGGAGGGGATTATCTTAGCACTGCTTATGAATAGGCAACTACTGGAACTGGACATTAAAGGAAGGGAATCGTGTACTGAGCTAGCCTGCCTTGAACTTGAAGTAGGTAGTCTCTCCTATATCTGATAGCTTTAACTGGCCACTACAAAGAAATTGCCATAGATCGAAACTTATTCCAGGCTTAGTATCCCCCCTATAAAAGAAGACGAGTCATAAAGGCAAATATCTAACAATTTCAGGGGGGCACATCCAAACTGAATAGTACTCGCAGGTTCTCTTTTCCATATGTTCTTCCCGATGCCCTATCCGACAGCCGTTAACCGCCTTGCAGGGAATTCCTTACTCAAAAGTATGAGAGTGCGGCATAGCAAGAGCTTCCTACCTCCTTCTAACGCTTATCTCTTTTCTTGCTTCCTTGCTTTAATCCAATAGGCCGAATTCCTTGCTTGCATCCCTTTGATTGCTTAGTATCTCCTCCTTGCCGCACTCTTCTGGTACAAAGCAAAGGACTGGACTGAAAATTTTTTATATAAAGAAGAGTTCTGTCTTTCTTCATTCAAGTAAGATAGTTTATCGAGAAACCTCCGCCCAAGGGTGCTTTTTTGAAAGCCGGTCACCGGTGGCTAAGAACCTTTCCTCACTCTAGAAGCCTTCAACAAAGGCCACTTGATTTTCTTGTTCGTAAGGGGCGTTGTATATCTATATTGGACTTTCGATTTTGCGTTGTTTTTTTTTTCACGAGGTTTTGTATATAATCCAATGTTCAGTGAGATGACTTTCCTACTGACCGAATCGCTTGAGTTAGTTGAAGGAAACGAGGCTTCCGGCCCGGCTGGTCCCACTACTGGCGAGGAGAGTTTTGACTGCGAGAGGCGCGTCTGATGGTATCGTATATAAGATCACGGCTGCATTTAGGAGTGATCTTTCCCTCTTCAACAAGCCGGCGGTGATCTCACTTTCGAAAGAGAGTCTCGACGTGGCGGTATACACGTAGCTCCATAGCGGGGCTAGTCATTGGCTACTGGTTTCTTTCCTACCGGACCGGAGGCGGCCGAGAATGTTATGTCAAAAGGACCGACGACGATGGGAGAAGGAGTAGGAGCGGTATGCTCAAAATAGAATGAGAATGATTACGAGATAGAACGGATCTCCTTGAATTCATTCATCACGTTTTTAACGTGGATAACGAGGCGCTGCCGCAGGCGGCAGATCCACAACATACTGCAACTCACGAGGCGCTGCCGCAGGCGCCAGCACCGGCTGAAGTTGCCCACCCCGCTCCCGATCAAAACGAGCGTGCGGCACTTCTAAGGGACATTCACACTTTGATTCGGGAGCAACTTCGCGAATATTGTGCAAGGGGGAAAGGGGGGCTCGCGCACTCGCCGGAAATGCTGGAACTATACTCCAGTAGCGCGAAGGCAATAATGTCTTACGATCTGGATATCCCCGCGGAGACAGATACGGAAACCCCCCGCAGATGGGTGGGAGAATATAAGGGGGGACCCTAATCTCCTAAAGCCACTCATTAGGGAATACCGGTCAAATTAGTCTGTCTGCCGCTTTCTTTCATAACAGAGCCGTTATTCCCGGCTGGCATAGAAGTCTCTCGTGCGGGCGAAGGAGATGCATTTCTGGTACTGGTGGTACTGGACAAGCTCTCAGGGAATAATCTCTTTCTTATTTCTGCCTTTCTTTCCCATGACGACTAGGAACGGGCAAATCAAAAATTTCACTTTGAATTCCGGACCTCAACATCCTGCTGCTCATGGTGTTTCACGATCAGTATTGGAAATGAACGGAGAAGTGGTGGAACGTGCGGAACCACATATTGGATCACTCCAGTGCGGCACGAAGCCGCTGACGCCGAGTCGGCTCCTATGCCGCTAGCTATGCCCTGCTTGGTCCCCCGGCACGGTGGAGATTCCGTAGCGCGTCATGAGCACCGGGCTAAGGGGCGGTTGAGCAACTCAAGCGAACCGCCCTACCTTACTACAACATAGGGACAGAAGGGAGAAGGTTGTGAAGGTGGCCTCGTTATCCACACCTCCGGTCGGATGAATGGAGGACCGACCGACCCGGGTTTTCACGAGCGTTGGCGGGTCCTGGAGTGCCTGTCAAGGGCGCTAGCGCATACCCCGGGGTGATCATCACCACCTGCACCTCACATCTCGGCGCAGTGGAACGTGTAACCCGCCTGCTGTCTCATTCAACTACATTTGTTCCTGTAATCCATAGCCTAACAGAACGCAGCAGCGAGGGACAACCCGCCCATACAGCCAGCGGGGAGGATGGCACTACTGGCAAAGACCGTCTGGTGAAAACGCCGCAGGCGCGAGGCGTGGTAGGCCTGCGCCGGGGGAGCATAGCATAGGGAGGAAAGGGAGCCGGGACGGTGGAAGAGCCAGGGGAGGCCGGGTCATTTGACGGAAATGGAAGGCTTTTCCCCTATTAGAGAAGGCCCTATGAAGTAAAGGGAAGTGCATGAATTCTTGGAAAAAGAGGGAGCGAGCCTATATAAAAAATGTAAAAAAGTAAATTCAATGAATAGATAGAGTCAACGGTACGACAGACAGCGCTGCCTACACGCGAATTAACTTCCGAGGTCGGGCAGTCTCAATTTCACTACAGGATTTGCGAATGAATGCTGGGCTGGGCCACCTCGAATGGCGTGAGCCGCATGCGGGGAGACCCGCACGTACGGTTTTTAGGGGGATATCTGGTCGAAAGACCGGCCGGCGCCCACCCGACTAGAGGGACTGAGAAATTAATAGAGTACAAAACTTATCTTCAAGCTTTACCTTATTCTGATCGTTCAGAGGGCGATCGCGGAGTCACTGAATGAAGTCCTCCGTTTCTTTCGGAGGTGCTGACCCGCAGCGAGGCAGAGATGACTAAGTGACATATGGAATATGGCGACGACAACAGCATGTCGTAGAAGGAGATAACAGGTGGAGCCAACGACCCACTAAGACTAAAGTATCTACAACTACATCCCCGAGCGGCAGTCAAACGGAGGCGTGAATGCAAGATGCCAGCGGAATGATCGGCCGGACAGAGGCTGGGGCTGCTTCCTTCCCACCGCGTCCTTCCTTGTGTGTCGGAGATATAAAGCGAGCGCACCGGAAAAGAACGGGAACTGGGTCGATCTATTCTATGGCGAAGCATCCGAAGCATAACTGCACACTCACACGATCTTTGCCGAGAGATAGGAGCATTCGGTGGAACCGGTGAACTACACTTGCTTCTGGATAGATGTGTGGGACAGAGGGCTCGTGGTACCTGCTGCCCACCCTTCCTCCTCTGCTTTGAGAACCGTGTGAACGGAGAGTGGGCAGAAGGGAAGGAGGTCCTCATACGGAGTCGCACACTTACTTGAGCAGTGCGGGAGACTGGGGAATGGGTCGAGCAAACTCCCCCTGGGCCGAAAAATTACAGACGAAGCTTTACTTAGATAGGGCTTTGATTTGATTGGTATTGATTTTTTCTTAGTGATTGGAAAGGAGGGCGCCGGGGTATGTTATAGAAAGGGAAGGCGGAGGTAGTACTTCGAATGGCGAAGAGCGGCGGCTCGGCAGGGAAGGAATGGGAAATCGTCAAGGATGACTTCTTTGTTGGCGAAACGAAGGGCTAAATAGCGCCAGTGATTCTCTGAGCCGGTCTGGATTTCCAACGCCTCGGGAAACTGGTCGAGATAGATGACAGCACCCTTTTCCTCTCTTCCTTACTCTAACAAGTAAGCAAGTAAACTACCTTACCGGGAGGGCAATCTTCTCTTATGGCCTTCACCTCCCGCCCGGTGACTAAGAAAGAAATTGGTTTGCGCTTGAATTGAAGTGATGAGGTCGCAAAGCAAAGAGGGAAGCTGGGCTCCTATTGAAACGCTTTCCATCCCTCAAAAGGCGACCTGCTTTCAATACTAGTTGTTACGTTACGCTGCCATTTTTCCAATATCATTGAATAGCATGGCCTGGGGCTAAGGTAACTCAAGTGGGAGAGCCGTGTTATGGGTAACCTTATTGCACGGTTCAGAGAGCACTTGTGTATGTGATGCAAGTGAACGTGTACGAAAAAGCTGTCGTAAAGTTTCGTTGTTCGTTCCGTCGTCGACCCTATCTATGTTTCTATGATGGCCCAAGAACACGCTCATTCTTCAGCCGTAGAGAGACTTTTGAATTGCGAGGTACCATTACGAGCTCAATATATACGAGTGTTATTCCGTGAAATAACTCGAATTTCAAATCATTCACTTGCTTTAACTACTCATGCTATGGATGTGGGAGCATCAACTCCGTTCCTGTGGGCTTTTGAGGAGCGGGAGAAATTGTTGGAATTCTATGAAAGAGTCTCCGGAGCCAGGATGCATGCCAGTTTCATACGACCAGGTGGAGTGGCCCAAGATTTGCCTCTTGGCTTATGTCGAGATATTGATTCCTCCACACAACAATTTGCTTCTCGTATCGACGAATTAGAAGAGATGTCAACCGGCAACCGTATCTGGAAACAACGATTAGTGGATATTGGTACTGTCACTGCACAGCAAGCAAAGGATTGGGGATTCAGTGGTGTAATGTTAAGAGGTCGTGCGACATGAAGACATTGATAGCAATATGGGGGAAGTTCCCATCGGGCAACAACGGTTCTGCCTGACCCTACTTAAGCATGCATATTATGTCAGTGAAGACTTGGTGTGAAGCCTTGGAGCTTACGTTAGAAGAGCAAAAGGCCCGGGGCTAGGGTGAGCTGAGGGGGGACAGCGTAAGTGAGCGAATGTGTGTAAGCCCAGTCAAACATGACTGTTCTAGGCAGGGCGAGCCACCCACCTTCGAATGGTGTTGGTCCGTAGGACCGTGAACGGATTCGCCTCTGGCCTCTGGGCACGTCGGAACCGCATGAGTTCACCGGGGTGGAGCACGGTCCGCCAAAATCGGCATAGGTTAGGTGCTATTGATGGAACATGGTAAGCCTATCTTTCTCCATATGGAAGTGCTGCGGGCACATAGAGATGTGGGTAGAGGAAGCCTCAAAAAGCGAAGGCCGAGCTGCAGGTCACGTGACCTGCACCGAGTTGGTGGCTGACTGGGCTTTTTCCTTGATCAAAGCAGATCAGCTCGCCTTCTTGTTATCCAAAAGCCGGTCGAATCGGGCGGGCCCCCGCCCCGGAACGTCGAATGAAATAGGTGGCCGAGTTCTCTTTCTACAACCCTTTTGATATGATAGGCCCGGCCACCTTCCCCCTATCCCTTATGTTTAGGAGCGGGACCCGCCCAAGAACGACCAGTCCTGTGGTGGTACGGAAGGCACGGACTCCGCGAACGTCCCGCGCCCCCTTTACTAATAAAGGAAAGAAAGCCTCAACCAGAACCACATTCCTTTTGCGTGCGGATGTAGCTAAGTGTCTGACTCTATTGGTCATAGTTTCCTGCTGTTGCGGCCGGTGCTCGTTTGCGCGCGCGCGTGAACCAACCCAACAAACAAGGAAAGAATGCCTCTCGGGGCATCTGAGAATGATTCGAGCCGTATGAAGGGAAACTCTCACGTACAGTTTTTTTT